AGTGAGATTTCGAGTCAATGTTTACAGAATCTTCTTCTGTCCGACGAAATGATTCATCGAAATAATGAGTCACCCGTTCCATTGATACGGACACATCTGAGATCAACAAATGCTCGGGAGTTCCTCTATTCCATCTTTTTACTTCTTCTTGTTGCTGGATATCTCGTTCGTATACATCTTCTCTTTGTTTCCCGAGCCTCTAGTGAGTTACAGACAGAGTTAGAAAAGATCAAATCTTTGATGATTCCATCATACATGATGGAATCTCGAAAACTTCTGGATAGGTATCCTACATCTGAAATGAATCCTTTCTGGTTAAAGAATCTCTTTCTAGTTGTTCTGGAACAATTAGGAGATTCTCTGGAAGAAATACGGGGTTCTGCTTCTGGTGGCAACATGCTATTGGGTGGTGGTCCCGCTTATGGGGTCAAATCAATCCGTTCTAAGAAGAAATATTGGAAGATCAATCTCATCGATCTCATACCAAATCCCATCAATCGAATCATTTTTTCGAGAAATACGAGACATCTAAGTCGTACAAGTAAAGAGATCTATTCATTGATAAGAAAAAGAAAAAACGTGAACGGTGATTGGATTGATGAGAAAATAGAATTCTGGGTCGCGAACAGTGATTCGATTGATGATGAAGAAAGAGAATTCTTGGTTCAGTTCTCCACCTTAACGACAGAAAAAAGGATTGATCAAATCCTATTGAGTCTGACTCATAGTGATCATTTAACAAAGAATGACTCTGGTTATCAAATGATTGAACAACCGGGATCAATTTCCTTACGATACTTAGTTGACATTCATCAAAAGGATCTAATGAATTATGAGTTCAATAGATCCTGTTTAGCAGAAAGACGGATATTTCTTGCTCATTATCAGACAATCACTTATTCACAAACCTCGTGTGGGGCTGATAGTTTTCATTCCCCTTCCCCATCTCCTCATGGAAAACCCTTTTCGCTCCGCTTAGCCCTATCCCCTTCTAGAGGTCTTTTAGTGATAGGTTCTATAGGAACTGGACGATCCTGTTTGGTCAAATACCTAGCGACAAACTCCTATGTTCCTTTCATTACGGTATTTCCGAACAAGTTCCTGGATGACAAGCCTAAAGGTTATCTTCTTGATGATATCGATATTGATGATAGTGACGATATTGATGATAGTGACGATATTGATGATAGTGATGATGACCTTGATATTGATACGGAGCTGCTAACTATGACGAATGTGCTAACTATGTATATGACGCCGAAAATAGACCGATTTGATATAACCCTTCAATTCGAATTAGCAAAAGCAATGTCTCCTTGCATAATATGGATTCCAAACATTCATGATCTGCATGTGAATGAGTCGAATTACTTATCCCTCGGTCTATTAGAGAACTATCTCTCCAGGGATTGTGAAAGATGTTCCACTGGAAAGATTCTTGTTATTGCTTCGACTCATATTCCCCAAAAAGTGGATCCCGCTCTAATAGCTCCGAATAAATTCAATACATGCATTAAGATACGAAGGCTTCTTCTTCCACAACAACGAAAGCACTTTTTCATTCTTTCATATACTAGGGGATTTCACTTGGAAAAGAAGATGTTCCATACTAACGGATTCGGGTCCATAACCATGGGTTCCAATGCGCGAGATCTTGTAGCACTTATCAATGAGGCCCTATCAATTAGTATTACACAGAAGAAATCCATTATAGAAACTAATACAATTAGATCAGCTCTTCATAGAAAAACTTGGGATTTTCGATCCCAGATAAGATCGGTTCAGGATCATGGGATCCTTTTCTATCAGATAGGAAAGGCTGTTACACAAAATGTACTTCTAAGTAATTGCCCCATAGATCCTATATCTATCTATATGAAGAAGAAATCATGTAAGGTAGGGGATTCTTATTTGTACAAATGGTACTTCGAACTTGGAACGAGCATGAAGAAATTCACGATACTTCTTTATCTTTTGAGTTGTTCTGCCGGATCGGTCGCTCAAGATCTTTGGTCTTCATCCAGACACGATGAAAAAAATTGGATCACTTCTTATGGATTCGTTGAGAATGATTCTGATCTAGTTCATGGCCTATTACTATTATTACTATTAGAAGTAGAAGGCGCTCTGGCTCTGGCGGGATCCTCACGGACAGAAAAATATTGCAGTCAGTTTGATAATAATCGAGTGACATTACTTCTTCGGTCCGAACCAAGGAATCAGTTAGATATGATGCAAAATGGATCTTGTTCTATCGTTGATCAGGGATTTCTATATGAAAAATACGAATCGGAGTTTGAAGAAGGGGAAGGGGCCCTCGATCCGCAACAGATAGAGGAGGATTTATTCAATCACATAGTTTGGGCTCCTAGAATATGGCGCCTTTGTGGCAATCTATTTGATTGTATCAAAAGGCCCACTGAATTGGGATTTCCCTATTGGACTGGGTCATTTCGGGGCAAATGGATCATTTATCATAAAGAGGATGAGCTTCAAGAGA